GGAGTAGTTGCTGAACCATACCACATAGTTCCAGCAACAATAAAAGCTGCAAAAAAGACAGCCGCGATACTACTGGAGAGTACGGTTTCAATATTTCCCATACGTAATCCTTTGTATAGACGTTGTGGCGGTCGAACGCTAAGATGGAATAGACCCGCTAATATGCCCAGTGTACCTGCTGCAATATGATGAGAAGCTATTCCTCCCGGAACAAAAGGATCAAAACCTTCCACGCCCCACGACGGATTTACAGGCTGTACTCTTCCCGTTAGTCCATAAGGATCGGATACCCATATTCCAGGACCGTACAGACCTGTTACATGAAATGCACCAAAACCAAAGCAAGCCACCCCGGAGAGAAATAAATGAATTCCAAAGATCTTGGGCAAATCCAAAGAGGGTTTTCCTGTACGTTCATCAGAAAATATTTCTAGATCCCAATAGACCCAATGCCAGATAGCTGCCAAAAAGCATAAGCCAGAAAACACAATATGCGCCCCAGCTACACCTTCGTAACTCCAAATTCCCGGATTCGTTACAGTTCCTCCTGTGATACTCCAACCCCCCCATGAATTGGTTATTCCTAAACGAGTCATGAAGGGTATAACGAACATACCCTGTCTCCACATTGGATCAAGAATAGGGTCAGAAGGATCAAAAACTGCTAATTCATACAGAGCCATCGAGCCCGCCCAACCAGCAACCAGAGCTGTATGCATTATATGAACGGAAAGCAACCGGCCGGGATCATTCAATACAACGGTATGAACACGATACCAAGGCAAACCCATGGAAAATACCCCTTTATCGAAGAAAAATAGACACTACGTAACTTTATTGCATTGGAAAAAATTATACTATGACTATCCTATAGACTTCCCCTGTTCAGGGGATTATTTCCTAACAAGGATTAAGTTAATATTGATTCTATATTCTATTCGTAATAATGGAAGAATTCTGTTCGTAAGAACAAAGAGAAGCAGATTTATTCTATATTCGATAAGTACCAATATGCAATGGTGGATTGATACCATTTTCTATGAGAAAATATGTCCATTCTTCATTTATCATTAGAAGGATCTATTCGTAAAAAATTTCCTTTATTTATTTTGTCTTTCTTTCTAAATTTTTCTAATCTATGGATAAAATAAATATGATAAAGTCAATATTATAAAGACAATAAAAATAAAGACAATAAAACCATATTGTTACGTTTCCACATCAAAGTGAAATATAGTATTTAGTTCTTTTTTCTTTCAATCCATGCCTATTGGTGTTCCAAAAGTACCTTTCCGAAGTCCTGGAGAGGAAGATGCATCTTGGGTTGACGTATAGTGCGACTTGTCAGATATCTTGGGTCATATGGGATTTCCCCATTCTCTCCCCCGACCGAGATATCCTCTGTTTCGCCCAAGAAAGAGAAATTGAATTATTGAAAAATTGGAGCGTGAAGTGCAATTAAATGCATTATTTGGGGGAATTCATAGAATTATATCAATTAGAATAATTTATGGTTGGCTTTGGCTGGACGAAAAAAATGAAGTATCCAGGCTCCGTTTAGAAAAAAACCCAATTGGTAATATATCTATGATTACTATGTGTATCATAAATGATTATTTGTAAAGTCATAACAAAAAGAAATGGTGATGGGAAGATTTGTCCTATATGTGCAAATCAAAATCGGGCGAATCTTTACCCGGAGTAGAGCATAAACCTAAAAAGATGAAAGAGACCCATTCAGGAACAAGAAAATACCATCGTGATTTGGATTGAATTTCGATGAAAGAATACATCAATGAGAAGTTAATTCGATAAGTTTATTTACCCTTTTTTATATTATTAAAGAAGAAATCAAAATTCATCTTTATTAAAAAATCGAAGAAAAAGCCCTTTCATTAAAAAATTAGAAAAACCCGAAAAAGAAAAGTAAAGAGGACTGGAATCTATACATTGATTCTTTTCTTCGCAATTTTTTTGAACCGTATGCATCAAAAGGTGCATGTACGGTTCCTAAGGGATACAATTTTACCCTACTCAACCGACTTTATCGAGAAAGATTACTTTTTTTAGGCCAAGAGGTTGATAGCGAGATCTCGAATCAACTTATTGGTCTTATGGTATATCTCAGTATCGAGGATGAGACTAAAGATCTGTATTTGTTTATAAACTCCCCTGGTGGATGGATAATACCCGGAATAGCAATTTATGATACTATGCAATTTGTACGACCAGAGGTCCATACAATATGCATGGGATTGGCCGCGTCAATGGGATCTTTTATTCTGGTTGGAGGAGAAATTACCAAACGTCTAGCATTCCCTCACGCTTGGCGCCAATGAAGTTTTTTTATTTGAGAGAAAAAAGAAAACTATGCCTTCGCCATATGAATATTAAGTAATAATAGCATGGCACTTCGAATTCGATATGAAAAATTTTGTATTTTTTTTTCAAAAGATTTGATTATGTATCGAGAGAGTAGTATGAGATAAAAGATATTTCCGACTTTCTCTTATCTATCGGAAGTCCAATTCAGCGTCACAAACTTGTTTGTTTTTACACTAACGGGCTCTTAACAATATTTAAGTTATAAAAAAAAAAGAGTGCAAAAAACCAATTTTTTTTTTGATTGGCTCAAAAAGAAACTTTGGGATTGCTGAATCAAAGATAAAAAAAATCCATTTTAAAATAGAAAGCAACGGAGCCATCATAGTATTTTTTAACTCCTCCGAAAAAAAAAAGAAGGGTGGCATTTTGATCATTTACCCATCTGGGGCTAATAGATTCTATTTTTTATCTTTCTTGAATGGAAAAGTTAGGGGTCAATTTGATTATAGAGCCGTATGCAATGCATAAAAGATAATGCCCGTACGGTTGTTCAATTCTATCCTTTTTCCTATTATTCTTTATCTTTCTTTTCTGTTTCTTTCATCACACCAGATAGAGAAACCTTCTATTATCAGGGTAATGATGCATCAACCTGCTAGTTCTTTTTATGAGGCACAAACGGGAGAATTTATCCTGGAAGCGGAAGAACTGCTGAAACTACGCGAAACCATCACAAGGGTTTATGTACAAAGGACGCGCAAACCTTTATGGGTTGTATCTGAAGACATGGAAAGAGACGTTTTTATGTCAGCAACAGAAGCCCAAACTTATGGAATTGTTGATCTTGTAGCAGTTGAATGAAAAAAATGGATTTTGTGCAAATCTGTGATTTGAGATTTTATCTCCGAGTTTACTATTAAATAAATAAAAAATCCGGTTAGGATCAATCTAAACCAGCCCATTATGTATATGACTCAACATGCCAACCATTAAACAACTTATTAGAAATACAAGACAGCCCATTCGAAATGTCACGAAATCCCCCGCTCTTCGGGGATGTCCTCAGCGTCGAGGAACATGTACTAGGGTGTATGTGCGACTCGTTTAGATCATGAGCTGACAGGAAAAAGCAAGAAAACTGCTTCCAGTATGACTGATCAGTACTAGTGAATAGGATAGAATGGAAGAAGGAACTCCATTCACTATCTAAAAATAAGCAAATCTATCCTTCTATTGTGTATAAAGTTTATGGTTTCCGTTGGTGCAAATGCAATCATCTGAATTTAAGATGAGAAACAATTCTCCATTGGTAGCAACTGGTTATCCATTAAGCGGAAAAATATTATTGAAATTAAAAAAAAAAGAAGTTCTCGCTCAGTCAAGAACGGACTACGAGGGTCAGCTACCTAGCTAACTTTCATAATTAAATACCGTTACTGTATAGGTGGGTCTCATTGTGAAAGACCTATTACTGGATAATTCATAGGTAGAGCCAAAGAGTGTGGTGTGAACTATACAAGTTACCAATAACATTGATGAAATATGAAATGAAATAAGGGCTCCGGTGTATAGAGAAGACCTCACCGTTTAAGAAGTAACCATAGAAACGAGGAAACCCACAATTTCTTTCATATTTCGCAGTAAAATACCCAAAAAAAGAAAAAATCGTGGTCGGGAAGGTTATAGTAGCCAAAGCCATTGGAATTTGTATTTTATACATTGGAAAAATCCGTTTGGTTATTAATTATTAATAGGCCAGGACGGGAAAAATAATAACTGAAAGAAAAAAATCAATTAGTTATTTGTCAAAATTTTATTTATTCAATGACTAGAGTTAAACGCGGATATATAGCCCGAAAACGTAGAACAAAAATTCGTTTATTTGCATCAAGTTTTCGAGGATCTCACTCAAGACTTACTCGAACTATTACTCAACAGAAAATAAGAGCTTTGGTTTCGGCTCATCGGGATAGGGATAAACAAAAGAGAAATTTTCGTCGTTTGTGGATCACTCGAATAAACGCAGTAATTCGAGAAAAGGGAGTATCTTATAGTTATAGTAAATTAATACATGATCTATATAAGAGGCAGTTGCTTCTTAATCGTAAAATACTAGCCCAAATAGCTATATCAAATAGGAATTGTCTTTATATGATTTCCAACGAAATCAGAGAAAAAGTAGATTGGAAAGAATACACCGAAATAATTTAAATGGGGTTCCCGGAGAATGAACTCCGGGAGGGTGGAGTTGAAGTCAAAATTACTATGAGAAATGCACTAAAGTAGTCAAAATGAATGAACACGTTCAATAAAAAAATCTTTTTTTCCGATTCGTTTTTTTTTTTTACGACACAATAATCTGGATTCTAAGATTTGTCAAATAAAACACCAATCCATGTTTGAGTTCAAATTGGAATTCTGATTGAAGTGAACAAAAAATAAGCCTATTTATTTCTGGTTCTAAGACCAGTAGTTCTAGTGGTCGACTCGATTCTTTCAAATTGTTTCTCATTATTGAGAAAAGGTAACAAAGATAAAATACGAGCTTGTTTTATAGCAATAGTAATTAATCGTTGTTGTTTCAAGGTCAATCTATTTACTCGTCTAGATAATATTTTTCCCTGTTCACTAATAAATCGACTAATTAAACTCATGTTTCTATAATCAATTCGATCCCCCGATTGAATCGGGGGCAAACGCCTACGAAAAGATCGCTTGGATTTAAGAAAAGGTCGCTTGGATTTATCCATGGTTTGTTTGTTTAGTTTATTTCTTATCCCGAAATATTTCTTAATTGTAATTTTAACTCCAAATAGGATTCTTTTTATTTAAATGCAATATCTTCTATTTATATTTCAATGTGTTCTATATAATGTTATTTTTCCCCTTTCAAGGATAAGACATACTCGGTTCAATCTATTTCTTTATTTCCCCATGAATCATATGTTTGTAACAATAGGGACAGAATTTTCTCAATTCTAATCGATTGGACGTATTGTGCCGGTTCTTTTGAGTAATATATCTGGAAATACCCGTTGATACCTTCTTAACACCGTTTTGTATACAACTGGTACATTCCAAAATTATCGTTACCCGCGCATCTTTTCTCTTGGCCATGAACCTCCTTTGGATTTTTGATTTACTCAACTCTTCTATTTTGATTCGAAATGAAGAAAAAGAAAGGAAGGAAAAAATAAAAGTTATTAACTTGAAATCCAACTCTAAAAGATCAAAATCAATTAAATCAAAGCAAAGCCATAGTAAATAATAAGTAAAACAATGAGAATGAGTTCGAAATTCTATTTAACTCCGAAGGGCAGTTAAAGATCTTGTATTCTTGCCCTAGACCCCGATTTTTCTACTCTACCCCCACGTCTCCATTTTTAATTCGAATTTGAACCTGAGTCTCGCAGACGTTGAATCCTTTTTGATTCTTTCTCTTTCATCCCTTATTCTAAATTCTAAAAATTAGAAAAAAGGGAAAAAAGAGAAAAGAGGGAGGGGGATCAGTCACAGATATTTGATTCTATTTCTAATCTTCTTGATTCCTTCCGGTGTCAATAGCTAGAATGAAAAAAAGGGGAATGTCAACGCATCGGGGAAAAAACGATTAATCTCTATCAATATACCTGCTAAAGCCCCGAACCATAACGTACTTAGTACTGGGGCCACGGAGAGATATGTTTTTAGATCTCGCATTGAAAAACCTCCTTTTTTTTTATTGTAATACATAAAGATAATGCATATATGATCAGATGCATATGTAGTTAAGGGCCGCTTAGAGTTGTACACGGAATCCCTAATTCCAATTGAAATGTACAACGATCCATAAGATTTCCTTTTCTTATTATTATATGTAAAAATATGTTAAATGAGGCCAAAAAAGACGAAATGGGCAGAAAAGCTGTGTGTCTCAATGCAAGAAATAGGGATGTGGAAAACAAGAAAGGAATTCTCTACAATTATACTGTAGAACAATTGAAGGGATGTGGCGCAGCTTGGTAGCGCGTTTGTTTTGGGTACAAAATGTCACGGGTTCAAATCCTGTCATCCCTACCTATTACTGCCCCTATTGAGCAGTAACGAGGAATCAACTGAGATCGATTCAAATTGCTTTGCGCAGAAGTTCATTTTTATGAAACTATAGAATATATGGATATAAAATGAAAATGGATTAGTTTAAAAAAAATCTTTTCTTTACATCCTTTTCTATTCTGATAAGAAAGCGCTCTTAGTTCAGTTCGGTAGAACGTGGGTCTCCAAAACCCGATGTCGTAGGTTCAAATCCTACAGAGCGTGATTTTTTCTTCATGAATTCAATTAGACTGAAATGGATTCAGTCGCTTGCACAACAATTAGAATTTGACTTCCTGTGGATTAAAGAAAGAAGGAGGCCAATCAAAAAAAGAAATGTTAATTAATCAAAGGTCCAACTGATCGCCACGCCTGTATTGTAAATATGCAGTTACGAATAATCCAGCCAAAGTAATAGGAATTAGACCTAACACGATTCCAAATAGAAAAACTTCAATCATTTCCATTTTTTGAAAAGGAGAAAAAAAGCGGTAATATCTATACCTAAATATTAATCCGAATTGATGTGAATCTCAATGACCAAGAATTGACAATTGACATGGTAAGTAACTCTAGAATACACAGAATCTCACAGAAGCATTTCCTTTCTGAATTGTTTCTTTCAAATAGAAATTTTAAATAAGTCGTATCTTGCTCAGACCAATAAATAAAGCTGAAGTTATAGTTAAAGCCACTAGTAGAAAACCGAAATAACTGGTTATAGTAAGCATGAAAGGGCTAAATGAAATATGGTATTTTTATACATATGTTTCTAAAGCATTTACCTAAGTTTCCTTTTTTCTAACATAGGAAAATATACAAAAATACCAATTGAAATAATAAGTCCAATTGAAAGTTTTGGATTCATCTATCATTATAGACGGCACGAACAAAGAGAAAGTGACAGGCATATAAAATGAAATCGATTCATCATTTCTAAGATCTAGCCATCTCGCAATTCCTATCAACCAAGTCGTCGAGAATAAACGAACTGGATCGTGTAACTTCATTCAAAAACGAAACTCTTTTTGAATTATTATTTTGAATTCCATTTTTATGGAATACTATGTTTCCTCGTTCGATATTTTAAAATAAAGCCTC